TATTCAAAAAGGAAAGGGCGCTACTTAGTTTCGCAAGCCTTTGTCATTGTCAGTCAACTAAGTAGGGCCTGAGGCCCCCTGCGAATCCGTAAATCTGAGGAGCATGCCGCAACAAAAGGATGGTCCCCTATGCATTTCATTCTTTCCGGAAGGGACAAAAAAGTACCCCCATCATAGTGAACCTCTCCTTGTGATCGGGATGAGGTAGATGCCTCCCAGCCGGGGGGCGGATCGAATCGGAGTTTCCTTAGGTAGCCACCGACCTACAGTTATCCTTAAATTTCCGTGCTTGGTGGAGAAGAAGCGAACAAAGGTACGCTCGCTTGCTGTCTTGTTCTCTGTCGCGAACTGGGATCGCTCGCCAGCTAGGTCAGATTGGAGCAAGAATGGTCGAGAACATATTACCCAACTTAGGGGACAAGGGGCGGAACGACCTCTCGATCTACTTACTGCAGCCCAGGAATAAAAACGTCGTCTAGGCGTTCCCTCTTGCTCCGATCTCCCCTACGCCTAGGACGTTGTCTGGGCCAAGAGCCATAGTTAGTTGCTGTTTCCATTTGGTTGTTTCTTTCTCGTTGTTGATACCGGCAAGACCCAGCCAGATGATGTCTGCTGGTTGGTAGTGAGAGGACTCTTAGTACCTGCATACCCAAAAGGGGGCGCTGGTTAAAAAACAATCATTGGATTTGATTTCTTGCTCGCCCTTAGCAGCGGGAAAGGAGTCTATCTATCTGCCTAGCTTTGGTAGATTTCCCCCAACGCAATCCACAGAAATTCCACGAATCCCTTGGTGGATAAGTCCGACGACTCAGCAGCAGTGCGGAATTTTAGTTTCTCCGTCTGGTGGATCTGATCTATAGTTAGGGGGCAATACATACCAAAAGGTTCGAAGAAGGCGCAAAAGAGTATATAACCAACCCACCCTTCTGTATAACCTATTCACATTAGTGAAGCGGCTGGATGCATAAGGGAAGCGCACGTTTATGAGACCTTTGTCGGGATGCATAGGGGAGTCAACCTACGAGCACGGAAGAGCGTGGTACCGATACCCCTCTCTAAGTAAAGGTAAGATTCTTAGCCCTGTTGATGACTCCATCTAAAATACAATAGGGACATCCGTTTCCGGCTGCTCCTTTCGTATCTTGAAGAAAGTAGGCTTAAGTAATAGGGTCAGGTCAATAATAGCTATGGCCCTACTGATTGTTGGCCTCTGCCCGATCCCGAATGCGGACGGGATTCGATCGTGGTCGATAATACGGTCGAAAAGACCAGCGAGCGAGATGGTTGTTAATAGTACTCCCCCTATCATTGCCTTATGAGTTATAACATCCTACAATCGTACCGATGTCTACTAAAACCTACGGGCGGGTGCTCCGCAACAGCGGCAGATCAAGTCAAAGCTGGCAATCCTACAAAGCCATATATATTCTGCTCCTACATACAGGTCAAAATATCTCTTATCGTTAGCCTATAGCCTTTTACCGCCGCTTGAACTGGCTTCCTGGACCACCATCGAATGGCAAGGACCTTGCTTCCTGCTTGCTTTAGTGCTTTACTGTAACAAGGGAATCCACGCATCAAAGCCCCTAATCCCCTTGTGATTAGATCTCTTCGACATGCAAGTGGTCTAACTACTGCCTGTATAGTCACTCTTAACCCGGATACTGTACTACCCTCTGACCTTCTTCTAATATTCCCTCTGTATAAAAAGAGTATCGTCGCTAAGTGGAATAGGCTTGTGATCTCTCAATCACCTCCTGTCTTTCCTTACCAACCCCCTTTCTTAGTATGGCATGGATCTTCCCTGTCCACTGGTGGTTTCGTAGATGGATATAGAATGGAGCCTAAATCTATGAGCCAGGGTATGACTCCCTGCGTTGATTGAATCTAAAAGGGATCCCCCTTTGACGCGCCTAACAAATCGTCTTTCAAGAAATATCTTCAGATTCAGATAAGGTCTTTGGTTAGTGTATGATCCTGCGCGTAGTGAGTCTATTATCTTTGTTTCATTCAAAAGAGCTAACCGAAAGGCGATTGCTGCTTCCACTATTTGATCAGTCACTGTCACTATGCTTAACACATGAAATTAGATTCTATGCATCCTACTCAATCAGATCAGAATGAATCGGTACTAGCGGTTCCTTTCCCCAGTGATCTCTTATCATCTGTTCCTATATAGTAGCATCGAGAAGTTTCGCGAAGGGGGTGGGGAAGGAAGAGAAGCACAAGCGAACAACCATCTAACCGTCAGTCTGAACTCCCTAGATCAGTCCATCAGTAAGAACAAGCTTCCGTCATTCAGCAGTGGAATAGTTCCATGGTATTGATCATCCGATTGGAATTTCTATCGTGATAAACCGTGATTTAAGCCTATCTATAGTGTGATTCTATAAGCTAAGCAGATGAAGAGATTCAACAAAGAACCTAACCGTCCTCTCTGATTGACTTCATCAGGAGATCCCTATGGTCTGGTTCACCTTCTCTCTTTCCTTGAAACCGTCGGATCGATATGGTTCATTACTGGGCTATGCTCTTTCAACGGTTGACAGAAGGGCTTGGTTCGGTTCGTCATAGGTATGGGCATAGATAATCCGACTATGGAGAGGGAAGTGATTCTCATCTCAATCCATAGAGACAGAGCATCATCGTATGGGGAAAGAGTATGAACGAATTGCTTGTAGAGATGAATCACATTCCTATCTAAAATTCATATATGTGAGTCGTCTATCTTCACAGCTGGCAGTACTCTCCTCAAGGGTATTTCTTTCTCCATTGAATCAGTCTAATGTGGAAATGTCAAGATAATGGGCGAAGCGACTTATCTCGATAGAGCGAGCACAAGACCGGGCATTCGATGCAAGAAGGGAATGTTCCTTCAGTAAGGGAAGCAAAGTATATCTATCAAATTTGAAGACTAAGAAAGCAGTTAAGCCGTCAAGCAGGCAAAGTCGACTATTCGTCTTCACTTCCTCAAAAGTGCTAAAAAAGCGAGGAGCGCGGTCTACAAGAGTAAGCGAATGGTTAATTCACTCAAGTCTTTCTTGGAAGTGGAAAGAGGGTAAGCAGAACTGCTGAAAGAGATTAAAGCTGCAATGATGCCATGGATGTTATTAGCTTATTCAAGCCTCACTCGACTCTATCTAGCCATTCGTAGTTAACATTTAGGAAGAAAACCTTTAGCGTTGTCGTATGCGACTTCCTTACTAAGCTTTTAGTAAAGTAATCCCTTGCTTCTTACCGCAAGTCTTTCTTTCGACCCCGGGTCTGAATATTCGATTTAGGCTCAAAAGAAGGTTGGCACAAAAGCGATAGACATTCAATTCAATAGAAGACGATGCTTGCAAGGACAGCTCATGGCTAAAATGAATGAAGTGAAGCCAATTTCCCTAGGCCCAGAATCGAAAGAATAAAGCAACCCATTGAAAGCTGTCCAAAGGGAAGAGAAAGAGCTAGAATATGCCTTCTGTTTGCAGGTTTGACATTCTCTTTAGCAAAGAAGAAAGCACTACTTCTTCAATGCCAGTGGTGTGAGGCAGTGAGCCCGGGAAGTAAACTCTTTCAGTTGCTGTTCCGTAAGCCCTATTCACTCCTAGATGATAGGAGGAATGAATCTCAGCAGGGGCCCATCAGCCCCCTCTTTGAAAAGATATGCAGCTTGCTTGCGGCTTTTAAAGGGATCTTTCCTTCCTTCTCTACCTGCTTCTCAATAACCTCTGCCCCTTGGAAAAGAGCCCGAGGCACCTCTTTACTGATAAAAAGAAAGAATGGGTTGGCTTAATACATGAACCACTCGCATCTACTCTTTGTTGTGAAGCTCATTCCCCGATCCCTACATCAAATGAGTCTGTTCTACGCTTTTATGGTCGAAAGACTAAACCAAGACAAGTGAGCTAATGATGCCTCCTTCATCTGAAGATGAAAGCGGAATCTGAAATACATTGAGATCACCGAAAAATACAAAGAAAACTAGGAGAAGGAAGCTGCACCCAGCTCGATGAATCTGAAGCAGCAGACCTGCAAGACTCGGTCCTTATTTCTTATTTCTCGGTTGAAAGAGAGGAGAGGAAGGGAGAAGCGAAAGCTGGATCGACTCTACTTTAGAGTCGCTGTACTTTCCTTTTTCTTAGATTGGATTGAGGAAGAAGTGGAACTCCGATGAGAACGTAGTCTTGCTGCATCCCCTGAAGGAGAGGAGGCTAATCTATTCTTAAAAGAAGCTGGATCATCTGGAGTTAGATCCGCTGGAGTAGCTACTTACCTTACGGGTGTCCGAAGAAGTCTGTTGGTACAGATGTCATATGAGATGTGAAAGCGATTTCCGACTGAAAGACTACTAGTTGACTAAGAAGTAGAGCCGACTGTAACATCCGACCAGAGAGTTCCATCATGTAGCTGGGAAAGCAAAGAATGGAATGTCTGTTCTGTAACAAGCTTGATTTGATTATTCTTTTTCAAGAGCAAGCCATAAGGACTTTGTAGATCGCGAGAATGCATGTTCTGATGCTTGCATGGGTGAGAATCTGCTTCCAACAAATTTTCACAGAAGGGAGGTTAGCGGGATCCCTTAATCTGAGGAAATAAAAGAAGCTCGACCATGAAAAGGAGTGGAACCCTAGCAATAAGGATGACTCTCGAAAGCTTGCCACCCTTATTCCATTAGTGGGACTACGGCTGGCTCTTTCTCCTCAATCGGGGGGAATGCCATTCTTAAGATCTTTCGCTACCTTTCTTTCACAGGTGGCAGAATTCTAGACCATATAACCTTGCCAACTAAAGCGGACTACTCTATCGCAGTAAGGGCTTAAGCGATCGAAGTGACCTAACCTGGCTCCATCTAGAAGGGCCCTCGGTCCTCTATTTCGTCTTTGGAACTCCTAAAAGAGTTTACGGGCCTAGCTCAACGAAAAGCAAGCCTTCTTCCCAGTTTGAACTAAAAGAAAGTAGTTGAAACCCGAGACCAAAGGAGTGTACCTTACTTAAGGAAGTGTACTTAATGAGGG